CTGGCCATTATGAGTTTAGAGCTAGAAACTGAGGATTAGGTAAAATGCGAATCTGATAAGGTAGTTTCTAATAATTCCTGAAATTGATTAGAATATTCCCACATCTGTAAGTAAATGTGAGGTCTAAAAATCTTTGTTATTCATAGTTGTAGAAGCGCTTTTTTGGTGGAATCTTTTTTTTTAATTGGTTAGGCGTTCAGTAACAAGTAAGAATAGGAATTTTTATTCGATAAACCAAAAAGAACAAAGAATGAAATAATTGGAATCACTAATGCATACATTGTTGTATTAGATCCAAATCTGAAGGTTCTTTCTTGACCTAACTAAAAAGATGCGCATTTCTAATATATTATATATATGAAAAATACAAAATAGAACTTCTAAAGCAAAAAAAAATAGAAATTACTAGTCTTAGAATATAGTTGAACCAAAACACCTATTTTTTTGAGTGATCATGTGATAACTTTTTGTTCTCATTCATTCAAGATATTTAAGATATTATATGAGTGAACTCATTACGGAATCTAATTAGTTAAAATGAAAGTAAAAGTTTTATAAGATTAATGTTCGCTCTAAAATATATAGATTCGATCCAATAAAACAAATGATAAAAATAGGAATAATTTTCTAATTTGATTCCATAATGATTGGAAAAGAGTTAGTTTTATTTTAAAACGAAATTACACTACCCAGTTCTTATTATTCGTTTATAAGTTGAATTGAAAAATGATCCAAGAATGCATTTGCTGATTGCAAACGCGGTATGGGTAGATGTTACAGATGATGAATCAATTTTTTTATATAGTTGTGACTTTAGTGCTGTCTATAATGATAGATGACTCAAAAACTTTCAATTGGTTTTTTTCTCCTATTTTGCAAAAAAGGAAACTCAGGTAAGTGCTTTTTTATAAACATATGTATAAAAAGACCATATTTCATTTAGCTCCTTGATGCCTACCATAACTAGTTATTTCGGTTTTCTACTAACGGCTTTAACTATAACCTCAGCTCTATTTATTGGTCTGAGCAAGATACGACTTATTTGAAATTAATTGCACAAAATCTTTCCGCGAACTTCTGTGTATTTTTACCCCGTTAATTGCCAATTCTTGGTCATTGAGATTCATGGTAATTCGGATTAATATTTAGGTATAGATATTACCTCTTTTTTCTCCTTTCAAACAAATTGAAATGATTGAAGTTTTTCTATTTGGAATTGTGTTAGGTCTAATTCCTATTACTTTGGCTGGATTATTTGTAACTGCCTATTTACAATACAGGCGTGGCGATCAGTTAGACCTTTGATTAATTAACATCTCTTTTTTTGATTGACCTCCTCCTTTCTTTAATATCCAGGAGGTCAAATAAAGATTGCTGTTCCAGTTAGTGTTTCAGTCAAATTCTATCGAAGAAGATACAAATCACGCTCTGTAGGATTTGAACCTACGACATCGGGTTTTGGAGACCCACGTTCTACCGAACTGAACTAAGAGCGCTTTCTTCTTATAAAAGAAAAGACTGTAAAGAAAAGGATTGGCCCCAATACATCTTGTATGCATACACATATAGTATCATCATAAGAATAAAAGATTCTATATGATATGTCCAACGTGAATTGATCTCAAAAAATCCCTCGTTACTGCTCAAAGGAGCAGTAATAGGTAGGGATGACAGGATTTGAACCCGTGACATTTTGTACCCAAAACAAACGCGCTACCAAGCTGCGCTACATCCCTTCCATTGGTCTACAGTGTCATTGTAGAGAATTCCTGTCTTGTTTTCCACATTGTTATTGCCTCTATTAAAATCTAGAATTTTTATGTCCATTTCGCCTTTTTGGTCTCATTTAACATATAATAATAGTAAAATACTTCTGGAACCCCTAGGAAAAATAAACGAGTCTTTTTGGGGAATAGTGGGGAAGAAAAGGACGTTTTTTCTGTATTTAACAAAAAGTAAATCTTATTTACTGGATGATTGTACATTTCAATATGTATTATCTTATGTATGTATTACTATAAAAGGAGGTTTTTCAATGCGAGATCTAAAAACATATCTTTCCGTGGCACCGGTACTAAGTACTCTATGGTTCGGTTCTTTGGCAGGTTTATTGATAGAGATTAATCGTTTTTTCCCGGATGCGTTGACGTTCCCCTTTTTTTCATTCTAGTTATTGACGTGGGAAAGAATAAAGAAGATTAGAGATACAATTAAATAAAGCCCCTTCTTTTCTCTTTTTTCCCTAGAAAAAGGGAGGAAAGAGAAAGAATATTACATTCAACAGCTGTGAGAGTCGGGTTCAGGTTGGAATTAAATTAATATGAATTTCTATGTATTAAATTTCTATGGAAGTCGAATACAAACTCTGGTTCTAGGAAAAGCGTATTCTAGACGATAATTATATGAAATACTGTACTGTTGAAATATAGTTTAGAAATCTTTCTATCGTATTTCCTATATTGATATATTGTAATGAAATCTTGCATAAGAGGATAGCTAGTTACAAATTTTTTCCTTCCTTTCTTCTTTTTCGTTTCGAATTGAAAAAGGAAGAGTTGAGTAAATGAAAAATCCAAAGGAGGTTGATGGCTAAGGGTAAAGATGTGCGAATACCGGTTCTTTTGGAATGTACCGCTTGTGTTCGAAACGGTGTTAATAAGGAATCAACGGGGATTTCCAGATATATTACTCAAAAGAACCGGCACAATACGCCTAATCGATTGGAGTTGCTAAAATTCTGTCCATATTGTAACAAACATACGATTCATGGGGAGATAAAGAAATAGATCGAACGAACCGAGCACCGGCGCCCTTATCTTTCTTACAAGTACAAGGAAAGGGCAAAAATGACATTATGCAAAAATGACATTATATATATAACATATTTAACATAGTTAAAGATAATTATAAACAAACCAAATCCTATTTATTTATTCTAATAAAAGATACGGCTGAAATAGGATTTTAGGGATAAGAAATAAACTAACCAAACCATGGAAAAATCTAAGCGAACTTTTCTTAAATCCAAGCGATCTTTTCGTAGGCGTTTGCCCCCGATCCAATCGGGGGATCGAATTGATTATAAAAACATGAGTTTAATTAGTCGATTTATTAGTGAACAGGGAAAAATATTATCTAGACGAGTGAATAGATTGACCTTGAAACAACAACGATTAATTACTATTGCTATAAAACAAGCTCGTATTTTATCTTTGTTACCTTTTCTTAATAATGAGAAACAATTTGAAAGAACCGAGTCGACCACCAGAACTCCCAGTCTTAGAGCCAGAAAAAGATAGGTTTACTCTTTCTTCACTTGAATTCAAATGCCCATCCGAACTCAAACGCGGATTTCTTTTTTGTTGGAAAAATCCAAGAATCCGGATTGAAGTCTCGTGTCGTAAGAAAAAAAAGAATAATCTGGGAAGAATAAAATTTTTTATTGAACGTGTTGATTCATATTTATTTTGACTACTTTCTGATATTTTATCATATTCTAATTCTATTCATTTTTATTCGATCTTCCCGGAGTTCATTCTCCGGGCAACTCCGTTTAACCGGTGGATTCTTTCCAACCTACTTCTTTTATGATCTCATTGGAAATCATATAAAGACAATTCCTATTTGATATAGCTATTTGTGCAAGTATTTTACGATTAAGAAGCAACTGTCTCTTGTACAGATCATTTATTAATCTACTATAACTATAGCATACCCCCCTTTCACGAATTGCTGCATTTATTCGAGTGATCCACAAACGACGAAAGTTTATTTTTTGCCTATCCCTATCCCGATGAGCCGAAACCAAAGCTCTTATTTTTTGTTGAGTAATAGTTCGAGTAAGTCTTGAATGAGCCCCCCGAAAGCTTGATGCAAATAAACGAATTTTTGTTCTACGTCTCCGAGCGATATATCCCCGTCTAATTCTGGTCATTGAATAAATGAAACTTTAACGAATAACTAATAGATTTCCTTTCTTTCAGTTATTCTTTTGCCCCTTTCCTAGTATATTAATAACAAAACGGATTTTTCCAATGTATAAACTAAAAATTCCAATGGCTTTCGCTACTATAACCTTCCCAACCACGATTTTTTATTTTTTTATAGGCATTTCACCTCGAAATACGAAATTGTACTATACTAGGTAAAAAAAAAAAAAAAATAGCAATGATAACTAAATAGTGGATTCCATCGTTTCTATGGTTACTTCTTAAACGGTGAGGTCTTCTCTATACACCGGAGCCCTTACTTCATTTAATCAATGTTATTGCTAACTTGTATAGTTCACATTCTTTGGCTCTACCCATGAATTATCCAGTAATAGGTCTTTCACAACGAGCTCTACCTATACAGTAACGGTATTTAATTATGAAAGTTGGCTGGGTAGCTGACCCTGTTAGTCCGTTCTTGCAAGAGGGGTCTATGTTACTAAGATTTCCTCCGCTTAATGGATAACCATTTGCTACCAATGGAGAATTACTTCTCATCTTGAATTGAGGTGAGTGGTTTTACACCAATAGAAACCATAAATTTCATACACAATAAAAGGGATATGACCCCATTTTCTTATTTTTAGATAGTAAATGTAGTTTGTTTTTCCGTTCTATCCTATTTGATCATTGATATTCGAACATTGTTCTCTTTCCTTTGTTCTAGTTTATGATCTGAACGAGTCGCACATACACCCTAGTACATGTTCCTCGACGCTGAGGGCATCCCCGAAGCGCGGGGGATTTTGTGACATTTCTGATTGGCTGTCTTGTATTTCTAATAAGTTGTTTAATCGTTGGCATGTTGAATCATATACATAATGGGCTGGTTTAGATCGATCCTAACCGTATGATTATGAATGACTTTTATTCAATAGAATAGAATCGATAAATCAATAGAATCATCAATCAATAGATAGTAAATAAATAAAAGTCATAGAATATTAAACGCGGCAGGGTTCATTTTAAATCACGAATTGACGCGAAATTCAGGCTATTTATTGTCATTCA